AGTGTTGTGCCTGACTAAAGGATTATCGTGATAGGATAAATTAAGTAATATATTACCATCACTATTACATTTATTGGAATTAAACTAATACCTGAAATATCAAAAATTTCTGTGCACCATACACCAAAATGTAGAAAGGAAAGAAAAGTAAGCTAAATATAAGCTAATGGGTTCATACCCCATTTATAGAGGATTAATCCTCTCTTCTCTAATGTCACATAATTCTTTAAAGATTTTATTTTTAACCACTTTAATAAGTGGAATACTTATTACTATTTCATCTAATTCTTGATTAAGAGCATGAATAGGACTAGAAATTAATTTATTATCATTTATTCCCCTGATATCTAATAATAATAATATTTTTACCACAGAAGCAGCATTAAAATATTTTCTTATTCAAGCCCTTGCATCTTCCACCCTATTATTTATTATTATCTCAAAATCCCTTATTGAAAGAATATTTACAGTAATTAACTCTTCCTTCACAAGAATCATAATTTCAACCCCCCTGTTGATAAAAAGAGGTGCAGCCCCCCTGCATTGATGATTCCCTAGAGTAATAGAAGGATTAAGATGAAATAACTGTTTTATTCTTATAACTATTCAAAAAATTGCTCCATTAATATTAATTTCATATACAATTAATTTTAATGTATTTTCAACCTTAATTATCCTAATATCAATTATAATTGGTGCTATTGGAGGTTATAACCAAACATCCATTCGAAAGATTTTGACTTATTCATCTATTAATCATATAGGATGAATATTAACCGCAATACTTATAGGAGAAAACATATGAATTTTATATTTCATAATTTATTCATTATTAACATTTACAGTCATTAGAATTATTCTCCCCTTCCAAATTTCATTTGTTAACCACACTTATTTAATTAATAATGAAAATAAAATCATAAAATTCCTTTTATTTTCATCATTATTATCACTAGGTGGCCTTCCACCCTTTTTAGGGTTTCTACCAAAATGAATAATTATCCAATTTATAGTTAATAATTGATCAATAATAATTATTTCCATTATAGTTGTTTTTTCATTAATTACTCTTTATTACTACTTACGGATTTCATATTCTGCTTTCATCATTTTAAATTCAGAGCCTTCTTGAAGTTTTAAAAATAATGAAAATAAAAAAACAATATTAATTTCACTTACATTTACATCTATCTCAATATTAGGACTAATTATCTCCACAGCCTTTATTAACATTTTTTAATAAAGGCTTTAAGTTAAAAAAACTAATATCCTTCAAAGCTATAAATAAAGAGGTTTCTTTAAGCCTTAGTAGTTTATCTACTCCTATAGAATTGCATTCTATAATCATTCTATGAATATAAGGCTCTTTTTTAGTAGAAGAGTTTTAACCCCTTAAAAGATTTACAATCTTTCACCTATATAAATTTCTCAGCCATTCTACTAGTTATTGAAACGATGATTATTCTCAACTAATCATAAAGATATTGGAACAATATATTTCATCTTTGGTGCATGAGCAGGAATAGTAGGAACCTCATTAAGAATATTAATTCGAGCAGAATTAAATCAACCAGGCTCATTAATTGGAGATGATCAAATTTATAATGTAATTGTAACTGCACATGCTTTCATCATAATCTTCTTCATAGTTATACCAATTCTTATTGGAGGATTTGGTAATTGATTAGTACCTCTTATATTAGGAGCCCCTGATATAGCTTTTCCCCGTATAAACAATATGAGATTTTGATTACTCCCCCCATCATTAACACTACTTCTTGCTAGCAGAATAGTGGAAAGAGGTGCTGGAACAGGATGAACAGTCTATCCCCCTTTAGCAAGAAGAATTGCCCATGCTGGAGCTTCTGTAGATTTAGCCATCTTCTCATTACACCTTGCAGGTGTATCATCTATTCTTGGAGCAGTAAATTTTATTTCCACTATTATTAACATAAAACCTATTAATATAAGTCCTGAACGAATCCCTTTATTTGTTTGAGCAGTTGGAATTACCGCATTATTATTATTATTATCTTTACCAGTATTAGCAGGTGCTATTACTATACTTTTAACAGATCGTAATCTAAATACATCATTTTTTGATCCAGCAGGAGGAGGTGATCCAATCCTATATCAACATCTATTTTGATTTTTTGGACACCCAGAGGTATACATTTTAATTCTTCCAGGATTTGGAATAATTTCCCATATTATTTGTCATGAAAGAGGAAAAAAAGAAGCTTTTGGTAATTTAGGAATAATTTTTGCTATATTAGCCATCGGCTTACTAGGATTTGTTGTATGAGCTCATCATATATTTACTGTAGGAATAGATGTTGATACACGAGCTTATTTTACCTCAGCAACTATAATCATTGCAGTACCTACAGGAATTAAAATCTTCAGATGATTATCAACAGTATATGGATCACAATTAACATATAGAGCCCCCTGTTTATGATCTCTAGGTTTTGTTTTTTTATTTACAGTTGGTGGATTAACAGGAGTTGTATTAGCTAATTCATCAATTGATATTGTTTTACATGATACATATTATGTAGTAGCCCATTTCCATTATGTATTATCAATAGGAGCAGTATTCGCTATTATAGCCGGATTTATTCAATGGTATCCACTATTCACTGGGCTTTCAATAAATCCTAAATGATTAAAAATTCAATTCATAATTATATTTTTAGGTGTAAACCTAACATTCTTCCCTCAACACTTTCTTGGTCTTGCAGGTATACCTCGACGATACTCTGATTATCCTGATGCATATACAGCTTGAAATGTTGTTTCATCTATTGGATCAATAATTTCATTTGTCGGAGTAATTATATTCATTTTTATTATATGAGAAAGCATATCTACCAATCGACAAATATTATTCCCTACTCAAACAAGAAATTCAATTGAATGATTCCAAAATACACCTCCTGCAGAACATAGTTATTCAGAATTACCTACTATTTCATATTAGTTTCTAATGTGGCAGACAAGTGCAATGGATTTAAGCTCCATACATAAAGACTAACCTTTTATTAGAAACTAATGACAACATGAGCTAATATAAATCTTCAAGATAGAGCTTCTCCTATTATAGAACAACTAATTTATTTTCATGATCATGCATTAATAATTATCATTATAATTTTAATAATTGTTACCTACATAATGATTATATTAACTACTAATACCTTTACAGATCGATTCCTATTAGAAGGACAATTAATTGAAGTTGCATGAACAATTGCACCAGCAATTATTTTAATTTTTATTGCAATTCCATCACTACGTCTACTATACTTAATAGATGAAATTAATAATCCTGTAGTTACCTTAAAAACAATTGGTCATCAATGATATTGAAGTTATGAATATTCAGATTTCTTAAAAGTAGAATTTGATTCATATATAATTCCTATTAATGAAATAGATAATGATATATTTCGCCTTCTAGATGTAGATAATCGTGCTGCTCTTCCAATAAATACATTTATTCGAATTATTATTACAGCAACAGATGTTTTACACTCCTGAACAGTTCCAAGATTAGGAGTTAAAGCTGATGCAACACCAGGACGATTAAATCAAACAAGATTCTTAATTAATCGTCCTGGACTATTTTATGGACAATGTTCAGAAATTTGTGGTGCAAATCATAGTTTTATACCTATTGTAATTGAAAGAATTTCCATTAAAAATTTTATTAACTGAATTTCTAATATTAATGAATAAGTCATCAGATGACTGAAAGCAAGTAATGGTCTCTTAAACCAAAAAATAGTAATTTAGCATCTACTTCTGATGAGGAAGATTTAGTTAATAGTATAACATTAGATTGTCAAGCTAAAATGATCAATTATTTTGATATTCTTCAATTCCACAAATAATACCTTTAAGTTGATTAACTTTATATTTATTTTTTATTATGATATTATTAATTTTTTCCTTCATTAACTATTATTCATTCATCCAAAAACCGTCCCCTATTAAAAAAAAATTAGAATCTAAAACTCTATATTGAAAATGATAACAAATTTATTCTCAGTATTTGATCCATCAACAAGAATTTATAATATATCTCTAAATTGAATTAGAACAATATTAGGACTACTTTTAATTCCTTGTTCCATTTGACTAATTCCATCTCGACATTTTATATTATGAAATACTATTATAATAAGTCTTCATAAAGAATTTAAAACATTAATTGGTTATAAAAATATTAATAAAGGAAGAACATTTATTTTTATTTCCTTATTCTCAATCATTATATTCAATAATTTCTTAGGCCTATTTCCATATGTATTTACTAGAACCAGTCATATAACTATAACATTAACACTAGCTCTACCTCTATGATTAAGTTTTATAATTTTTGGATGAATCAACAATACCCAACATATATTTGCTCATTTAGTTCCTCAAGGAACTCCACCAGTATTAATACCTTTTATAGTATGTATTGAAACTATTAGTAATATAATTCGACCAGGAACTTTAGCAGTACGACTAGCGGCAAACATAATTGCAGGGCACCTACTTTTAACCTTATTAGGAAATACTGGCCCATCCTTATCTATATCAATCCTAACAATTTTAATTTTTACTCAAATTACATTATTAGTTTTAGAATCTGCAGTTGCTATTATCCAATCTTATGTATTTGCAGTACTAAGTACTCTTTATTCTAGAGAAGTTAATTAATGACAAGACACAATAATCATCCATTCCATTTAGTAGATAAAAGACCATGACCTTTAACAGGAGCTTTAGGGGCCTTAATTATAATAGTAGGATTAATTAAGTGATTTCACTTATATAATAATCAATTAATATTTATTGGAATAACAATTATAATCTTTACAATAATCCAATGATGACGAGATATTGTTCGAGAAGGAACATATCAAGGGTTGCATACTAAATTTGTTACTAAAGGTCTTCGATGAGGAATAATTCTGTTTATTATTTCTGAAGTATTCTTCTTCATTTCATTTTTTTGAGCATTTTTTCATAGAAGTTTATCCCCTACAATTGAAATTGGATCCTTATGACCCCCTATAGGAGTGGAACCATTTAATCCTCTTCAAATTCCTTTACTTAATACAGCAATTCTATTATCATCAGGTGTTACAGTCACATGAGCTCACCACGGACTATTAGAAAATAATTATAGACAAGCTCTTCAAGGATTATTTATCACTGTTATTTTAGGTTTATACTTCACTGCTCTTCAAGCATATGAATATATTGAAGCACCTTTTACTATTGCAGACTCAGTATATGGTTCTACATTTTTTGTAGCAACAGGATTCCATGGACTTCATGTTATTATTGGAACTACATTTCTATTAACATGCCTACTACGACATTTATATTTTCACTTCTCATCCAATCACCACTTCGGATTTGAAGCCGCTGCTTGATATTGACATTTTGTAGATGTAGTCTGATTATTTTTATATATTTCAATTTATTGATGAGGTAGATAATATTTATCTAATATAATTAGTATATTTGACTTCCAATCAAAAAGTTTGATTTTAAACAAGATAAGTAATTTATACAATATTAATAATAATTATATTCATTTTAACTTTATCAAGAGTAATCATAATATTAGCTTCAATTTTATCAAAAAAATCCATTGAAGACCGTGAAAAATCTTCCCCCTTTGAATGTGGATTTGATCCTAAAAGATCAGCACGATTACCTTTTTCCTTACGATTCTTCCTTATTGCAGTAATCTTTCTAATTTTTGATGTAGAAATTGCCTTATTATTACCAATAACAATTATTATATTATCTTCTAATATAAAGTCATGATTTATTATTAGAACAATTTTTCTCATCATTCTATTAATTGGTTTATTTCATGAATGAAATCAAGGATCTCTTGAATGAGCTTCATAGGATTATAGTTAATTATAACATTTGATTTGCACTCAAAAAGTATTGAATTAATTCAATTTATCTTGAATATGAAGCAATTCTTGCAATTAGTTTCGACCTAATTATATGGTATTAAATTACCCTTATTCTATTAACTGAAACCAAATAGAGGTATATTACTGTTAATAATATTATTGAATAAATTAATTCCAGTTAAGGAAATATGGTATTCAAGTGAAAGCTGCTAACTTATCACTTTAGCGGTTAAATTCCGTTTATATTTCTTACTAGTTTATGTAGTTTAAATTAAAACATTACATTTTCACTGTAAAAATATTATTATTCATAATCATAAAATAATATTTAAAGATTAAATTAATCACCTTAACATCTTCAATGTTATGCTCTAATTGAGCTATTTAAATTTACATAATCAATATAAATATAATAACAATAAATCACATAACAAAAAATATTAAAAATAATTTTAAGTTATTAAATTGTCACCACTGATTAATCCTACTTAATCCTATGAATATAAGATATATACCCTGTCCACCAAAATATTCATTTCAACCTCTATCAAATGATTTCAATGAATTATAACCCAGATTTAAAGGCTGAAAAATTATACCATAAGTAGATAAATAAGGTATATACCATATTGAACCCAAGAATATTACTATATTATTAACCCTTAATGAAATTAATGATTTACCTAAACCAGACTTAGCTAATTCATAACCAAATCAACCACCAGAAAATCTAACTATAATCACTAATAATTTTAAATATAAAGGTAAACAAATAAAGGAAGGAGTAGGAAAAATAATCCATCTTATAATACTTCCTCCTAAAATAACCATAACTAATAATCCTATTATACCAAAAATTATGTTTTTATTTTCCTCTCCTATATTATAAAAAGTAGTTAAATTAAAATCCCCACACAAAGTATAATAAAATAAACGAAAAGAATAACAAACTGTTAACCCAGTAGAAAAATAAAATAAAAAAAAACCAAAAATATTTATATAATTTAAAGATACTATTTCTAAAATTAAATCCCTTGAATAAAATCCAGCTAAAAAAGGTATTCCACATAAAGCAAAATTTGAGATTATTAAACAAGAGGAAGTTAATGGCATCTGAAAAGATAAGTTCCCTATAAAACGAATATCCTGAGAATCTTTCATAGAATGAATTACTACCCCCGCACATATAAATAATAATGCCTTAAATAAAGCATGTGTTAATAGATGAAAAAAAGCTAATCCAGCAAAACCTATTGATAAGATTCTTATTATTAAACCAAGTTGTCTTAAAGTAGAAAGAGCAATAATTTTTTTTAAATCATACTCAAAATTAGCCCCTAATCCAGCTATAAACATTGTTAAACCTGAAATTAATAATAATATTAAATTCAATAAAGAACTAAAAGATGAACTAAATCGGATTAATAAATATACACCAGCAGTTACTAAAGTTGATGAATGAACTAATGCAGATACTGGGGTTGGAGCTGCCATAGCAGCTGGTAATCAAGAAGAAAAGGGAATTTGAGCTCTTTTAGTTATTCCAGCCAAAACAACCAAATAAGTGATTAATTCTATCTCAATTCTACTTTTTAAACACTCTAAATAATAGATATAATTTCATCTACCGAAATTTAATATTCAAGCAATCACTATTAACAAAGCAACATCACCAATACGATTTGAAAGAGCTGTTAATATTCCAGCATTATAAGATTTTACATTCTGATAATAAATTACTAAACAATAAGAAATTAATCCTAATCCATCTCAACCAAGTAAAATTCTAATCATATTAGGACTAATAATCAGAAATATTATTGATATTACAAATAATAAAACTAAATAAATAAATCGATTAATATTGTAATCACCATGCATATAATCATCACTATATAAAATTACTAAAGAAGAAATAAAAAAAACAAATCTTATAAAAGTTAATGATATTCAATCAAATAAAAATGTTATAACAATTCTTCTAGAATTTATTGTCACTACCTCCCACTCAATAAAGTAAATTAAATCATTTATAATAAAATAAAATCCTATTCCAAATAAAACTAAACTAAAAAAAAAAAGAAAAAAAAAACTAATAAAACAAATTGATATAAATTTCATAACCTAAGATATAAAAAATATATCACCGACTCCACAAATCGATATTTTAATTAAACTACTTAGATTTATAACCAAATAATTAAATATTCACCCTTTAAAATTAATAAATTTAAAGGAAATCAATGAAGGAATAACAATAAATATTCCCGAGAGTAACCCAATGAACAAGAATATAAACCAGAATAAATTTGTCCATGTTGACTATATGAAAATATATATAAAGTATATGCCGCACTAAAAAAAGATAAAAAAATCAATATTAATATTGTTAATAAAGATCAACCAATTAATCTATTTAATAAACTAATTTCACCCAATAAATTCAATGATGGAGGGGCTGCTATATTACATGAACTTAATAAAAATCATCATAAAGCCATTCTCGGTATAAAGTTTATTAAACCCTTATTGATTAACAAACTACGGCTTCCTAACCGTTCATAAGTAATATTTGCTAGACAAAACAACCCAGATGAACATAAACCATGTGCAATTATTAATGTATATGAACCACAATATCCTCAATATATTATTGTTATTAATCCCCCAATAACAATTCCCATATGAGCTACTGATGAATAAGCAATTAAAGATTTTAAATCAGTCTGACGTATGCAAATTAAACTTACTAATGTTCCACCTATTAAACTAATTGCAATCCAAACATAATTTAACTTTATTCCTAAAACTATTAATACATTATAAATTCGTAATAATCCATATCCTCCTAATTTTAATAAAATACCTGCTAAGATTATTGAACCTCTTACCGGAGCCTCAACATGCGCCTTAGGAAGTCACAAATGAACCATAAATATAGGTATTTTTACTAAAAAAGCAATAATTATTCTCAAGTAAAAAAATACTCTTATATAATTTCCTCTCATTAAAGAAAAACTTAAATGATTTTCATTATATAAATTTATAATCCCTACAAGCAAAGGTAAAGAAGCCAATAAAGTATAAAATAATAAATAAATTCCTGCTTGTAAACGTTCAGGTTGATATCCTCATCCTAAAATTAAAAATAAGGTAGGAATAAGTCTTCTTTCAAAAAATAAATAAAAAGTGAATAAATTTAATCTTCTAAATGTACAAACTAATATCAAAAGTAGTAATACTACCATAAATAAAAAAAAAGTATCAAAATAACTATAACGATAAATTGACTCACTTGCAGTAATTATTAAAATACAAATTCATATGCTTAATAAAACTAAACCATATGAAATATAATCACAGCCAAAAATATAACCTAGCCCTCCCCAACAAAAAAAATAAGGAAATATACAAAAAAATATAAAAGAAAGTAAAAATATTAAGCATTGAATTATTCATCAATAACTCTTCCTAAAACATAAAGGGATTATAAATAATATAAAAAATATATACTTTAACATTGAAGTATTCTATAAGCATTAAAAAAATCTCTCCCATAACTACGAATTATTGATACTAAAATTGATAAACCCAAAGCACCTTCACAAACTGAAAAAGTCAAGAAAACTATTCTAAAATATAATTCATAATTAAATAACTTTAAATAAATATACAAAATTGTATATAAAATCAATACAATAAATTCTAAACTTAATAAAGTAATTAATAAATGTTTACGATTAGAGGAAAAAACCCAAATACCACAAAAAAAACTTATGGAAATATAAAAATATATTATCATCAATAGTTTTAATAATTTAATATAAAATATTGGTCTTGTAAACCAACAATAAGTTTACCTTTTAAAACTTCAGAGAAAAAGAATTTTCTTATCATTAACTCCCAAAGCTAATATTTTAGTTAAACTATACTCTGACATTAAATTATTCTTCTTAATTATAAGATTAATATTAAGAATTATTTTTACTCAAATAAATCATCCCCTAGCTATAGGATTAATTTTATTAATTCAAACAACCTTTATTTCAATTATTACTGGTATACTTACCCAATCATTCTGATTTTCATATGTATTATTCCTTATTTTTCTTGGAGGAATACTGGTTTTATTCATTTACGTTACCAGTTTAGCATCTAATGAGATATTCTCTATATCCATAAAACTCTTAATATTATCAACAATTACATTACCTATTTTATTTCTATTATTTAATAAATTTAATACCTCATTCATAAACCAAGAAACCTTAAATTTTATAATTATAAATAATATTACACCCCTACCATTAATTAAATTATATAATAATCCAACAAGAATTATTACAATTCTATTAGCAACATATCTATTCTTAACATTAATTGCAGTAGTAAAAATTACTAATATTTTTGTAGGCCCACTACGACAATTTAACTAATGAATAAACCTATACGAACTAAACACCCCTTATTCAAAATTATTAATAATGCTTTAATTGATTTACCTTCCCCTTCCAACATTAGAAGATGATGAAATTTTGGTTCATTACTAGGATTATGTTTAGGAATACAAATCATTACAGGCATCTTTCTCGCTATACATTATTGTCCTAATATTGAATTAGCATTTTTTAGAGTAAATCACATTTGTCGAGATGTTAATTATGGTTGATTATTACGAACATTACACGCTAATGGAGCATCAATATTCTTTGTTTGTATTTATCTTCATATTGGTCGAGGAATATATTATGGATCATATAAATATATACAAACCTGATCAGTAGGTGTTCTAATTTTATTTTTAACAATAGCAACAGCATTTATAGGATACGTATTACCATGAGGACAAATATCATTTTGAGGAGCAACAGTTATTACTAATCTTCTATCAGCAATTCCATATATAGGAATTGATCTTGTACAATGAGTATGAGGGGGATTTGCAGTAGATAACGCAACATTAAATCGATTCTTTACATTCCACTTTCTTTTACCATTTATTGTTACAGCAATAGTTATAATTCATCTTCTATTTCTTCATCAAACAGGTTCAAATAATCCTATAGGGTTAAATAGAAATATTGATAAAATCCCATTTCACCCTTACTTTTCAATTAAAGATACATTTGGATTTATTATCCTAATTATAATTTTAACAATTTTAACCTTAAAGGAACCTTATATTTTAGGAGATCCTGATAATTTTACCCCTGCCAACCCCCTTGTTACACCAGTACATATTCAGCCAGAATGATATTTTCTATTTGCTTACGCTATCCTTCGATCTATCCCAAATAAACTTGGAGGAGTAATTGCACTAGCTTTATCCATTGCCATTTTATTCATCATACCCTTATATAATTCAAATTTTCGAGGAATTCAATTTTATCCTTTAAATCAAATTATATTCTGAATTATAGTTAATACAGTAATTCTATTAACATGAATTGGAGCACGTCCAGTTGAAGATCCTTATATTATTACTGGACAACTACTAACAATCTTATATTTTTTATATTATATTATAAATCCTATAATAGTAAAATTATGAGAAAACCTTATTAAATAGTTAATCATTTAAGAAAAAATATGTTTTGAAAGCATTAATAAGAGGTTAAATTCCTCTATTAACTTAACTACTTCACTTCTCCTTCCCTCCTCTTCCTCCCTTCCTTTCTTTTCCTCTCTCTTCTCTCTTTCTTTCTTTCTTTTATTCTTTTATTTTTATTTTATTATTTATTACTAATTTACATTTATATTAATTGATCTTTATTTATTTTTTTTATTATTAAATAATTATTAATAAATATTTACTTTTATTATACTAATTATAACTTTACTTAACAATCTGCACTACTTAATTATTTACACTAAAATAAAAATGAAAATAATAAAATCCTAAATCCAAGAAAAAAAATTAAATAATTTAATGATAAAGGTAAAAAACTCCTCCAAGCAAGATATATTAATTTATCATAACGAAACCGAGGTAAAGTACCACGAACCCAAATAAATATAAAAGAAATAAATCTTAATTTTAAATAAAAAAAAAAAGTGTTAACATCACTACCTAAAAAAATTACACAAAATAATATTCTTATAAATAAAATTCTTGCATATTCAGCTAAAAAAATTAAAGCAAAACCACCACTTCTATATTCAACATTAAAACCAGAAACCAATTCAGATTCCCCTTCAGCAAAATCAAAAGGAGTTCGATTAGTTTCTGCAAGACAAGAAGTAAATCATACTAAAGATAAAGGTAAAGTTATAAAAATTAATCATAGATAATTTTGATAATTATAAAAATTTAATAAATTATAACCTCTAATTAAAAAAACAAAAGATAATAAAATCAATGCTAATCTAACCTCATATGAAATAGTTTGAGCTACAGCACGAAGTCCTCCTAATAAAGAATAATTAGAATTTGAAGATCAACCTGCAATTATTACAGTATAAACTCCTAAACTAGTACATCTTAAAAAAAAAAGTAAACCCAATTCAAAAGAATATAAACCTCTTAAATAAGGTATAACTAATCAAATTAATAAAGAAAGGAATAAACTAAAAACAGGAGCAAAATAATAAGCAATATAATTAGAAACTGAAGGGAATGTCTGCTCCCTAGTAAATAATTTAATTGCATCACTAAAAGGCTGTAAAATCCCTAAAAAACCAACCTTATTAGGACCTTTACGAATATGAATATAACCTAGAACCTTCCGTTCTAATAATGTTAAAAAAGCAACTCCCACCATAACACAAATTAACAAAATTAAACTAACTAAAAATATAATAAAAATTTCCAATACTATCTGTAATATTAACTACATTTATAGATTCTAAGTCTATTACACTTATCTGCCAAAATAGTTTATTAATAATCAACAACAAAAAAAATTATTTTAAATATCTGGTCCTTTCGTACTAAGATATTCTAATTACTATTAGATAGAAACCAACCTGGCTCACGCCGGTTTGAACTCAGATCATGTAAGATTTTAAAGGTCGAACAGACCTAATATTTAAGCTTCTTCACCTAAATATAATCTTAATCCAACATCGAGGTCGCAATCTTTCTTGTTGATATGAACTCTTAAAAAAAATTACGCTGTTATCCCTAAGGTAATTTAGTCTTCTAATCATTAATAATGGATCATTATTATATAAATTTATAATCAATTTATAAAAAGAGTTATACTTATCTTTCCATCACCCCAACAAAATAATTATAAAAATTCTATCTATTTACAAACATTATTAATTAAAATAAATATTAAACTCTATAGGGTCTTCTCGTCCCAAAAAAATATTTAAGCTTTTTAACTTAAAGATTAAATTCAAATAAAAATAAAATTAAGATAGTTATTATCTCGTCTAACCATTCATTCCAGCCTTCAATTAAAAGACTAATGATTATGCTACCTTTGCACAGTCAATATACTGCGGCCATTAAATTCATCATTGGGCAGGTTATACTTCCTAAATAAACAAGAAGAGATGTTTTTGTTAAACAGGCGAACAATAAAGATTGCCTAGTTCCTCAACTCAACTTCACATTCAAAAAATTTTATAAAAAAAATTATACTAATTTAATCATAATTTTAATTAATAAAATAATTAATTAAAAAAAATTAGTAAATTCTTAAAGGAAAAAAAATCATTAAATAAAAAAGTAATATTTTAACATACTTAAAATATTAATAATTATTAAATCCACATAACTTCATAAACTAAATACCCTATAAATTTTTAATAAAAAGCTTATCCCCTTTATTATTAATTTTAACTTAAAACCCATTTCAAAGAAAAATATTAAAGAAAAAATTTAAATTAAATTTATTTCCTAAAAAACTAGATATCCTCATTAACGATTAACATATCATTACCAATAAATTATTATTATTAGTTCTTCAACAATAACTAAAATAACTTATTAACTCTAAAGAAATCGAGAAAATTAACATTAATAAAATATTATTAATTAACCCTGATACACAAGGTACAAAAAATAAATTCAACTTCTAAATTAATAATTATCCATTCTAATTATTCCTTCACAGTACTAATTAATTATAACTCAATCTATTAAATCAATAACATATACAATAACAATAAAATGATTTTCTTAAACCTTTAACAACTTTAAATTTAAAGTAAATAAACCTTATCAAACTATATCGAATTGCACGACATCAATTTCAGTGTAAATGAAATCCTTAACTATTAATTAATTTGATCAATCTAGCTACACCTTCCGGTACACCTACTCTGTTACGACTTATCTCACCTTAATAGCGAGAGTGACGGGCGATGTGTGCACATTTTAGAGCTATAATCATATTAATTATTATTCTTAACATTACTATTAAATCCACCTTCATACAAATGTTACAATTCATAATTCATCTCTAAATATATTGTAATCCATCTCCACTTAATTATTAACTGCACCTTGACCTGAAATACTACAAAATTAAATATTAAGAAAATTTCCCTTATAAGATATTCAAATAAACGGCGGTATACAAATAATAAAACTAAGTAAGGTCCAACGTGGATTATCGATAACGGGACAGATTCCTCTAAATAGACTAAAATACCGCCAAATTCTTTAAGTTTCAAGATCATAACTAATACTACTCAAGTTTTCAAAGTTTAAATCTAAAATAATAGGGTATCTAATCCTAGTCTTTATATACAGATTTCATAGCTTCTTATATATATAACTTAATCAAAAAAAGAAAAATTAAATTTCACCTAAAAATAATCCTAATAAATTAATAATTCATAATAACCAAAAACTAAAAATATTTACTAATATACTATGTATAACCGCGACTGCTGGCACATATTTAATCTATATTTAATGAGAATAACTAACTCAAAATTACTTAAATTATTAATATTAATTACTGCTATATAATATATTCATCATTCAGAATAAATAAATATATAATAATTTGCATATAACACTTCCTCAAAGTAAATAAATAAGCAAGAATAAAACTTTTTTGAGGAAAAATCAAAATGTTCACGGAACAACATTTTAAATTTTAATATATTTATATACATATACTTGTATATATAATTTCGTATCCCAGCGCAAATAAGTCCTCCAAAGGACTATTATTCCAAATATATATAAATTTCTATTAAAATCAATTTATTTACATGTAAAACTTTACACCAAATAAATTAATATTAAAAATATAATTTACAACCCCCTAATGTAAATTAAATAAAATTTAACTTTCTAAAGAATAATAATTAAAATTTTATTTTAATAAAAATATTAAATATCATATTTATTTTATAAATTCTCAAATAACTATTAGTTATTAATAACTTTACTATCTATTAATGACCCCCATCATTAATTAATTATAATTCTTAAATTATATGGACTTATATATTTATTATTAATCTATTACTATATATAAATTATGTATATACATATATATACATATTAACATTAGTAAAATAATCATTTTATACTATTATTGATATATTATTATTAAATATAATTATCATATTTATTTTATAAATTCTCAAATAACTATTAGTTATTAATAACTTTACTATCTATTAATGACCCCCATCATTAATTAATTATAATTCTTAAATTATATGGACTTATATATTTATTATTAATCTATTACTATATATAAATTATGTATATACATATATATACATATTAACATTAGTAAAATAATCATTTTATACTATTATTGATATATTATTATTAAATATAATTATCATATTTATTTTATAAATTCTCAAATAACTATTAGTTATTAATAACTTTACTATCTATTAATGACCCCCATCATTAATTAATTATAATTCTTAAATTATATGGACTTATATATTTATTATTAATCTATTACTATATATAAATTATGTATATACATATATATACATATTAACATTAGTAAAATAATTATAAATTATGTATATACATATATATACATATTAACATTAGTAAAATAATCATTTTATACTATTATTGATATATTATCATTAAATATAATTATAATATTTCATTTTATACTATTATTGATATATTATCATTAAATATAATTATAATATTTATTTTATAAGTAAATAATCTATAATAAATAATTACTTATAAAAATTCATCAATTATAATTAATTTTATTAACATTAGTAAAATAATCATTTTATACTATTATTGATATATTATCATTAAATATAATTATAATATTTATTTTATAAGTAAATAATCTATAATAAATAATTACTTATAAAAATTCATCAATTATAATTAATTTTATTAACATTAGTAAAATAATCATTTTATACTATTATTGATATATTATCATTAAATATAATTATAATATTTATTTTATAAGTAAATAATCTATAATAAATAATTACTTATAAAAATTCATCAATTATAATTAATTTTATTAACATTAGTAAAATAATCATTTTATATTATTATTGATATATTATCATTAAATATAATTATAATATTTATTTTATAAGTAAATAATCTATAATAAATAATTACTTATAAAAATTCATCAATTATAATTAATTTTATTAACATTAGTAAAATAATCATTTTATACTATTATTGATATATTATTATTAAATATAATTATCATATTTATTTTATAAATTCTCAAATAACTATTAGTTATTAATAACTTTACTATCTATTAATGACCCCCATCATTAATTAATTATTCTAATTAATTAAATTTAATGATCAATATTAATTTAAAACTCAAATTTAATATTACTATGTTAATGTAATTATATTAATAATATAAATTAAATAATTAATATCATGTAAAATTAAAATTATTAATAATTACTTATATTTCATCCAATAGTAATATTAATATTATATGCAAAATAATCATTAAATTAAATAATTTAATTATATTTTATAATAAATAATTTATATTATATAATTATATATATATATATATGTATACTATTTTAGATAATTATGTCACATTAGTTCCTATTTTCTATATTTAATTGTATGAATAATATATATAAAATATAAGAGGTTTATATATATAAGAAATTTATTATTATTACTATATCTATCTCTATCTAAGAGCCATCTATATTTAACAATCATATAAGGCAAATAACTATATATAGCCCATATTGGGTAATAAATACTGCTCTTCTTTAGAATTATAAATTTTATAAATATATATATAATTATATAATATAAATTATTTATTGTAAAAAGTCAAAAAAACCCAAAAAATAGGTCCAAAATCGCAAAATCCAGGGGAAAATTCCGAAATTTAGAGTTCCAGACAGGGTTCAGATTTTGCTAACCAAAAATTAAATTTATAATATATTTCAATCTATAATTTTAATAATTTTATTTAATCCCAAATTATAATTTTACCATAATTTAAATGAAATTATATTTATAATATTTATATAGCTCCAGGTAATTTAAAGTTATACACAAATAAAAAATAACAAAAAAAATCATAAAAATATTAAACATTTTTCATATAAATTTTTTAATT